TTCGACTGATCGTTACTCTCGATGGTGAAGATGTTATTGATTGTGAACCCATATTAGGCTATTTACACAGAGGAATGGAAAAAATCGCAGAAAACCGAACTATTATACAATACTTACCTTATGTAACACGGAAATATAAAGATGGTAGAAGAGGGTAGGAAGGGGGAGGGGATAGAATACTTATTTAGACAAGATACTTATTAAATTTTAAATTCCTTAAGTTAAGAAAGAAAAAAGAATAAAAACACGGATACATAACATAAAAAAAAGAATAAATAAGATGAGATTCGCCCTCCTCCTACATATTTAATTTCTTCTCCTATACAAAAACTAACAAGACCCACCCCATTAGTAATTCCATCAATGATACCCTTATCGAAAAACTCCGTTAATTCGGTTAATCCTCTTATACCTAGGGTAAAGACCCTCGTATAGAAAATATCTATATATCCACGATTATATGACCAACTGTATATCTTTTTTTTTACTTGATCAAAAAAGTACTTTTTCGGACTTTCCTTGTAAAAGGAATTTATTAAATCTAAATTCTGAAAAATAGAATAAGCAGATCCATATAAGATATACGCTATGAATAAACCGAAGATAGCTAGACTTACAGAAGAAATAGCATTAGTAATAAATTCATATGAATTTATAGAAGAATTAGAACTTTCCTGAGTCAAGTTTATTGAGGGAGTTAACCACTTTGATAATAAGGTTAACTCTGCTATTCCATTATCCATTGTTCCATTATCAAAAGAGATTCCTATAAATCCAATGAATAAAGTAAAAAGCAGTAATATAAGAAGAGGAAATAACATAGTATTTCCCGTTTCATGCGGATAAGCAAAAGTGTTTTTAGCCCCAAAAGACATACTAAAGCATCCTATCCTATTTCTTGTATTACCTTGAATTTTTGGTATATTTTGTGAAAAAAAAGAAATTCCACTCTTTGGTATTGATAAAACGAAATACCTATTAACTCCTTTGGGTATCTTTTTTCCCCATAAAGATATTGAAGATAAGGAACCTTCTTTAGTGGTACTGTAATTTTGAAAATGAACGCGCAAATACCCATCAAATGTAAGTAAATATATCCGAAACATATAAAAGGCAGTTAATCCTGCAGTAAAGGAGGCTATTATTCCAAAAAAAGGCGAATACAACCAACTATTACTAAGAATCTCATCTTTGGACCAAAAGCAAGCAAGAGGTGGAATACCACAAAGAGAAAGTGTACCCCATAAAAAAGTAGTTCTTGTAATTGGAATGTATTTTCTTAAACCGCCCATAAGAACCATATTCTGACTTTTATCTGGTGAATACCCAACAAGAGGTTCCATTGAATGAATAACGGATCCGGATCCCAAGAACAATAAAGCTTTTGAATAAGCATGAGTGATCAAATGAAATAAAGCAGCTTGATAAGAACCTATACCTAGAGCTAACATCATATAACCCAATTGAGACATTGTAGAATAGGCTAAGCTTCTTTTAATATCTCTCTGAGCAAGAGCTAAAGTAGCTCCTAAGAAGAGTGTTATTGTACCTATTAAAGAAATTAAAGTCATTATCAAAGGTAGAGATATGAAAAGAGGAAAAAGACGAGCTAGAAGAAAAATCCCGGCAGCAACCATCGTTGCTGCGTGTATAAGAGCCGAAATGGGAGTGGGTCCTTCCATAGCATCTGGTAACCATACGTGAAGAGGGAATTGTGCGGATTTCGCAACTGCACCAAGGAATAATAAAAAAGCACACAAAGTAGTAAGTAAAGAGTTAATTCCATTATTAGGAATCCAGTTATTAGCTATTTTGAACAAATCCCTAAACTCTAAACTACCTGTTATCCAAAAAAAACCTAAAATTCCTAATAATAAACCAAAATCGCCTACACGATTAGTTACAAAAGCTTTTTGACAAGCACTGGCGGCGATCGGTCGTGTAAACCAAAACCCTATCAATAAATAGGAACACATTCCCACGAGTTCCCAAAAAAAATAAATTTGTATCAAATTGGAACTAGTAACCAATCCCAACATAGAAGTAGTGAAAAAACTTATATAAATAAAAAATCTCAAATACCCTTCATCGTGAGACATATAACCATCACTATAAATAAGAACCAAGATTCCTACAGTAGTAATTAGTATTAACATAATAGAAGTAAGTGGGTCAATCAAGTATCCAAATTCTAAGGAAAAATCATTATTGACGGTCCAAGACCATAGATATTGATAGATAGAACTTCCATTTATTTGTTGAATAGACAGTTGGATTGAAAATACCATAGCTATACTTAAGAATAAAACACTAGGAAAAGCCCATATGCGACGAAGATTTTTTGTTGCTGTCGGAATAAAAAAAAGGCCAAACCCCATTGACATAATAACTGGAAGTGGGAGAAGAGGGATTACCCATGCATATTGATATGTATGTTCCATAAGAAAATAAATTGAAATTTTTACTTGAAATTTTTCTATAAAAAAATAGTTTCCGATTCACCAAACCAATTCTTATCTCTTTCTGAAGGAATAAATAAAAAGAATAGGCAAAAATGAAGAATGGGTTTAATTGGTTAAATTAAATAAAGTTAATCAAAAAACTTCGTTACCTAGTTATTACCTAAATAAGGATATTTATTAAAATAAAAAAAAGTTACATTTTTTTACTTTCTATTAATTTTGATATTTCTTTAAAACAAACATGAACCAGCTCTCTTGTTTCGTAACTGATTAATTGAATTCCAATAAAAAGAAAACCATGTTTATAAAAAATTATAAAATAGTCATTATTTCAATATAGAACTGAAATCCTAATGACTATAATTACCTAAGTTTTAGAATGCCTTGTTTAAGAGACTCAGTATTTTTTGTTTTGATTGGAATTCAATTATGGAATACCATTCTGAACTTATATTAACTGTTTGAATTTTCCCTTCTTTTTATCCGCCCATCTTATTCTTATATAGGGGATAGACTTCCATACAATATATCTATATATGGAGTATACTTGATATATAAATATCTATAAATAGATTTAAATGGGAAACCTTTCTATCTTTCTATATATTCTATCCTTTCTATATATTCTATATTATTAAAACAAAGTATAAAATATATACGGAAAATAAATTTTAAATTCTTGTCTAATCCGGATTAGACAAGAATTTAAGTAAAAAATAATTCAGAATTTCAGTATCTTTCAATATTTAAGTATAAATACCAAGAAAAAGAAGAAAGAAGGATTTATTTGCGGCAATAGATGTCTTTCACATACAACTAGAAAAAAGTAATTTCCTTTTTGAATGGCAGTTCCAAAAAAACGTACTTCAATGTCAAAAAAGCGTATTCGTAAAAATATTTGGAAGAAAAAGACTTATTTTTCCATAGTACACGCTTATTCTTTAGCAAAATCAAAATTATTTTTCAGCGGCAATGAGCATCCAAAACCAAAGGGTTTTTCTGAGCAACAAACAAACAAATAATAAGGTTTTGTAATAATCGCAATTGACCTATCAAAAAATTCCAATTATTTAATATGAATAATTTGGATTAATTAATTAATGTACTTTTATGTGTCGAATTACTCAACACAATATTTATTATTAGAACAAACCCCTCTGATATCTACTATAATGGAATAAAAGTTTTGGTATACTGTGTGCTAAGTATTTATTCTTGACTAAGTATTTATTCTTGATCAATAAACTTTTCATAATAGAATTCTCATATTTTATTATGAGAATTCTATTATGAAAAGTTTATTGTGAAAAGTGGACTATTCTTGCAATAGCACTTACCACTTCCATCTATTTTCTCCAAAATAATTGGTTTAAGGTGCGGTGATTAAGTTTAAGGGGATTAAATCCTATTAATAAGAGCATAAAGACTTTCATTCAATAAAATGTAAAAAAGCCTTTTCTATTTATCTATTTTAATGAAATAATTTCTAAAATTTAAAGGAGAAACTAATTAGAAAAAAATTAGTTCTTGCAACTTATAAAAGAGGAGTTCCAACTCTTTCAAGCAGTGTTTCCATTAGGCAAAGCAAGATTTTATTGTAAAAAAATCGCAACGATACTACTAAACGAAGTATATTTTAATGAAGACTCTAATGTTCCTAAATTTTATGGACTTTCCCAATCTCGACGATTCGCGAGATAATAGCTATTATTGTTTTAAGTTACCTATTATTTGAAGTTAGCCGCCATGGTGAAATTGGTAGACACGCTGCTCTTAGGAAGCAGTGCTCAAGCATCTCGGTTCGAATCCGAGTGGCGGCATTCTCGAAAAAGAATACAATAGATTAGAAAATGGATTCAATTCGAAATTTACAATTTTGTAATGAGACCTTCCCCTTATGCTATTTGCAACTTTAGAACATATATTAAATCATATCTCCTTCTCAACCATTTCCATTGTGATTACGATTCATTTGATAACCTTATTAGTTCGTGAACTTGGGGGATTACGTGATTCGTCAGAAAAAGGAATGATAGTTACTTTTTTCTCTATAACAGGATTCCTAGTTTCTCGCTGGGCTTCTTCGGGACATTTTCCATTAAGTAATTTATATGAGTCACTGATCTTCCTTTCATGGGCTCTGTATATTCTTCATACCATTCCTAAGATACGGAACTCTAAAAATGATTTAAGCACAATAACTACGCCAAGTACTATTTTAACGCAAGGCTTTGCCACATCGGGTCTTTTAACTGAAATGCATCAATCCACAATACTAGTACCTGCTCTCCAATCTCAGTGGTTAATGATGCATGTCAGTATGATGTTACTAAGCTATGCAACTCTTTTGTGCGGATCCTTATTATCTGCCGCTATTCTAATCATTAGATTTCGAAATAATTTTAATTTCTTTTCTAAAAAGAAAAAAAATGTTTTAAATAAACCATTTTTATTTAGTTATTTCTATGCAAAAAGAAGTGCTTTAAAAAGCACCTCTGTTCCTTCATTCCCAAATTATTACAAATATCAATTAACGGAGCGTTTGGATTCTTGGAGTTATCGTGTCATTAGTCTAGGATTTACCCTTTTAACCATAGGTATTCTTTGTGGAGCAGTATGGGCTAATGAGGCATGGGGATCCTATTGGAATTGGGATCCTAAGGAAACTTGGGCATTTATTACTTGGACCATATTTGCAATTTATTTACATAGTAGAACAAATCCAAATTGGAAGGGTACGAATTCTGCACTTGTAGCTTCGATAGGATTTCTTATAATTTGGATCTGCTATTTTGGTATCAATCTATTAGGAATAGGTTTACATAGTTATGGTTCATTTATATTAACACCTAAATGATTACAAAAAAAGAAAACCTTCATTTCCTGAAGGTTTTTACTTTTTTATTTTATTTGATATTTGAGAACCCCTTGAACGCCTTGCCTTCTCAAAGGGTTCTCAAAAATTTAAGATAGATTAGATCTAATTAGACTTCTGTATTAATAGAGCGGACTTTTTACCTTCTTCTGAATTAATAGAGCAGACTAGTAAAAAAAACTATTTAGGATAATAATTGGATAAGAGAGCCTCTACCCTGTCAACGGATAGGGAGAGAACAAAATCTGGATAAATACCAATTCCTATTACTGGTAAAAAGATACAGACTAAAATAAAGAGTTCTCGTGGTCCAGAATCCACAAAATTTGCGTTTGGAACATTAAATAGCTTGTATCCATAGAACATCTGGCGTAACATAGATAATAAATAAATAGGAGTTAATATCATTCCTATTGCCATTAGAAAAGTAATTAGCATTTTTGGCATTAACAGAAATTTTGGACTAGTAATTAGGCCAAAAAAGACTACTAATTCTGCGACAAAACCACTCATTCCTGGTAAGGCAAGAGAAGCCATTGAAAAGCTACTAAACATAGTAAAAATTTTTGGCATTGGGATAGATATTCCTCCCAGTTCTTCGAGATAAACAATACGCATTCTATCAGAAGCCGTTCCTGCCAAGAAAAAAAGTGTAGCACCAATAAATCCATGGGATAATATTTGTAAAATAGCTCCATTGAGTCCAATGTTGGTTATGGAACCAATTCCTATAATTATGAAACCCATGTGAGATACAGAGGAATAGGCTATTCTTTTTTTGAAATTTCGTTGACCAAGAGAAGTTGAAGCTGCATAGATTATTTGGATCGCTCCTATTATTACTAACCAGGGCGAAAATAGATAATGAGCATGAGGTAACAATTCCATGTTGATTCGAATCAATCCATACGCTCCCATCTTTAATAAGATTCCCGCTAAAAGCATACATGTACTATAATGCGCTTCCCCATGGGTATCCGGTAACCACGTATGTAGGGGTATAATCGGCAATTTAACAGCATAAGCAATAAGGAAGCCAAAATATAAAAGTATTTCCAAGGTTGCGGGGTATGATTGATTAATTAATCTTTCCAAATCTAATCCTGGTTCGTTGGAACCATATAAGCCCATACCCAGAACTCCGATTAAGAAAAAGATGGAACCGCCTGCAGTATACAAAATAAACTTTGTAGCTGAATATAGACGCCTCTTTCCCCCCCACATGGATAAAAGTAAATAAACAGGAATTAATTCTAACTCCCACATGATAAAAAAAAGTAAAAGGTCTCGCGAAGAAAATAATCCTATTTGACCACTATACATTGCGAGCATCAGGAAATAGAATAATCGCGAATTCCGGGTAACTGGCCAAGCTGCTAAAGTAGCTAAAGTAGTGATAAATCCGGTCAATAAAATAGATCCTAATGAAAGTCCGTCGATTCCCAATCTCCAGTGGAAATCGAAGATATCTATCCATTTATAATCCTCCTTTAATTGGATTAAGGGATCCTCCAGTTGGAAATGATAACAGAATGCATAAGTCATTAGAAGGAATTCTAATAAACAAATAGATATAGTATACCACCTAACGATTTTGTTTCCCCTATGAGGTAAAAAGAAAATTAATGAACCTGCAAATATCGGCAAAACAACAAGTATTGTTAACCAAGGAAAATAACTCATGATAAAGTGATAAAGACAAGATACGTTTTGACCAGAAAAGCCCGTGCTCGATTATTTCGAGCACAGGCTTCTTCGGTAAAGAGGAATCAGACGATTCGAATGAAGTTTTTTGTAACGTATCAATAAGATAAAGCCATGCTACGGGTTGTTTCAGGCCCTAAATAAACGCGTACACTTAAAAAATCTGTCGGGCAAGCGGATTCGCATCTCTTACAACCCACACAATCCTCGGTTCTCGGCGCGGAAGCAATTTGCTTGGCTTTACATCCATCCCAGGGTATCATTTCTAATACATCTGTTGGACAAGCTCGTACACATTGAGTGCATCCTATACATGTATCGTAAATTTTTACAGAATGTGACATTGGATCTATAAATTTTTCTTTTCAACATAAAATTTTTCGATCTGGTAAAAATGAAATTAGTATTATATGAGTAATATGTATTATAGACACCAGACGAAGCAATGGTTTATCCAAACTTCAAAAATAATAATAATCTATTTTTTAATCCGTTTGTGAGAAAGCGTGAAAAAAAGAGCCAAGAAGAGACTTGAATTTTGGACTTCAACAATAAGAATTATACTAATTGTACATATGAATTCGAATTAGCCAATAAATTGGCTATCCTCTTTTCAATATAAATTATTGCAATATTCAAATTGTAATATCAATGAATTACAAAAATTCCTTTAAGTGAAATAAAGAATACTATACAAAAACCTACTTAAAGAAAATGTATATTCTCAAATAATAGTAAGAAAATAGTATTGATTTCTATTCATCTTAATATTCAATATTATTATATGTGCGCCTTTGTTTAGAGGATTTTTTTTATGTCTAATTATTAAAAAGTCCAATTATTCCATAGTCTAATTATTCAATAAATTAGATTGATTGATACGAGTTGATTTCCTATTACGATGGATCGAAGAAAGAATGGATAGTCCAATAGCGGCCTCAGCAGCCGCAAGGGCTATCACAAAAATTGCGAAAATGTCTCCTTTTAATTGGCGACTATCAAATAGATCAGAAAATGTTACGAGATTTAGATTAATTGAATTCAGTATAAGTTCAAGACATATTAGAGCTCTAACCATGTTTCGGCTTGTGATCAATCCATAGATACCAATCGAAAATAAATAGACACTCAAAAAAAGTACAAGCTCAAACATCATTAATTAACTCCTTATCAATCTCGATTCATTTCAATATTCAATATGAGGACAAGAATTGAATCGATTCAATTAATTACAATAGAACAATTACACAACAAAAGAGAAAAAAAAGAAAGAAGGTATTTGTTGGCGGTAGATGGTTTTTACTAAATCAAAATTGTGATTCTTTAGTTATTTATTTTAGATTTGCAATTCTTAGAATTTTAACTCTTTCTAAGTTTTCTTATTGCCGAGCCATAGTAATTGCACCTATTAAAGAAACTAGAAGAATTATGGAAATGAGTTCAAACGGAAGATAAAAATCGGTTGCTAAATGAATCCCTATTTGTTGAACATTATTTATGAGACCTTGTTCTACTATTTGGTTTGATCTTGTAGTCCAAAGAATTCCATACCATGATGTATCTGGGATAGTGGTCATTAGTGAAAAAACAATAGTTATACAAATGATTGAAGTGAACCCATCTCCAATAGTCCAATAATTCTTATCTTTAGACCATTCTGACCCATTTATGAACATTACAGCGAATATGATCAAGACATTTATAGCTCCCACATAAATAAGAAGTTGTGCCACAGCTACAAAGTAGGAATTTAATAAAAAATAGAATAAGGATATACAAACAAGAACTAATCCCAGCGAAAAGGCAGAATAAATGGGGTTGGTAAGTAATACTACTCCTAGACCTCCTAGTAGAAGAACAAATCCCCCAAATAGCATAAGAATCTCATGTATTGGTCCAGGTAAATCCATTATGGATAAAAAGAAATTAAATATAGTATAAAATTTTTCATGAACTGACTAAAACTAAAGGATTCAAGGAAGGAAAAAGGGATTAGGATATTTTTCTAGTAAAAAGAAAAAATATGAGTTTAGTAATCAGTAATCGTTCTTGAATTGGAAGATCCATCTTCGTCTATTTTACTTTCAGTCGAATTCCTAATTGTTTGAATTGTGTAATCTTCCATTATGGAGATTGGTAACCGACTTAAAGCAATTTGATTGTAATTCAATTCATGACGATCATAAGTAGAAAGTTCATATTCTTCAGTCATTGATAAACAGTTTGTCGGACAGTACTCAACACAATTGCCACAAAATATACAAACTCCGAAATCAATACTATAATTAAGCAGTTGTTTCCTTTTAACATCCTTTTCAAATCTCCAATCTACGAGGGGTAAATCTATCGGACATACCCGAACACATACTTCACAAGCAATACATTTATCAAATTCAAAGTGGATTCGCCCCCGGAAACGCTCCGGTGTAATTGATTTTTCGTAAGGGTAATGAATCGTTATAGGTAAACGATTTGTGTGGGATAAGGTAGTTATGAAACTTTGACCGATGTACCTTGTAGCACGTATTGTTTGTTGACCATAACTCATGAACCCAGTTACCATAGGGAACATATTCATTCTAAATATCTATGAAAAAGATATGTTTCTTTCTCTTGTTTGAGAGAACTTTTGTGTTGAAAATATTCTTACTGTTATTGTATTATCTTATTTATAGTGAAACAAGTTGGGAAGAGGTTGTTAATAAGAGATTGCCCAAGGAAATAGGTAAAAGAAATTTCCATCCAAGATTTAATAACTGATCCATTCGCATCCTGGGTAAAGTCCATCTTATTGTGATAGAAATGAAAAGAAATAAATAAGCTTTAGTTAATGTAATAAAGATACCCATTGTTATTTCTAAAATCCCAACTACGTTATTCATTTGGAAAAAATCAAAAAAGGATATATAGGGAATAGATAAATTCCACCCGCCTAAGTAGAGAACTGTTACAAATAAAGAGGAAACTAATAAATTTAGGTAAGAAACAAGATAAAATAAAGCATATTTTATACCGGAATATTCGGTTTGATAACCTGCTACTAATTCTTCCTCTGCTTCTGGTAAATCAAAGGGTAATCTTTCACATTCTGCCAAAGAAGAAATTAGAAAAACCATAAAACCTATAGGCTGGCGCCAAATATTCCATCCAAAAAAACCATATTTAGACTGTGCTTCAACTATATCAACTGTACTTGAACTGTTAGATAATCATAGTCGATGATAACATCACAGTTCCCACCGCTATTTCAAAACCGTACATGAAACCTTAGCTTCATACGGCTTCTCTATGATCAGAAAAAAGAGAGGACTGTTTCGTTTCGTTATTAGCCCCGGGGCGTAGATAGAATTAGGTAAAATAAAATATATTGGAAAGTCCTAAATTAGACCAAAGGAATTCTGTCTGCTAGAAATAAGAAAAAGCGCTTCCGAATTGATCTCATCCTTTATAATAGAATAAAATTTTTTCTTTGTTCAGTAATAACTTAATCTTGGAATAAAACACTTGTTATAGGAATTAAATTAATAAATGAAAAGATTGGGGCATTAGTTTATGAGGAATTCTGTATGAATATGTATAGAGGAAGGACATAATTCAAATTTTTTTGTATTGCACTCCATATCTTTTTTCCTACTCTTCTTTCCCTGGGTAGGGAGGGGGTATTTAAAAAGAAAAAAGGGATAAAGGGTTAATTCGTTCTTTATAGCCATTTCTTTAACAAGTGAATAGGAACATACTCTGGATCGGAATCTGAAGAAAGTACTACTTGATAATTTCCACAAATTTCAAGTCCTTATTATGATTCCTTTTATGGGGAAAAATCTCTAATGTCTTAGATTCCCCATTACTAATCCTTTATGTACTTTAGTGTTCCTAACCCTTCACTAACTTTTGATGGATTCTTCTTATGATTAGAAGTTATAGTAATAACTAGAAATACTTTAGTAATGGAATTCCATATCGCGAATCCTTTATTCTTGCCCGCTTCAAGATATGATGACTAATTAAAAAAAATCAACCTTGGGATAAAGAGTTTATACTGTTTATATTTACTTCAACTTTTTCTTGTACGTAGGAAATGAGATTTTTTCTTTTTACTACAAATTTATAAGCTGTTTTGTTTCACTCATATAGCTATCTAGTTTAACTTATCAACCCGAATACAGAATAAGAAAAGGAAGATAAATAGTTAATGGATTTTAGAGGAAAAAGATCCTATTTTAACGAATCACACGTAGAGATATTGCTAGCACACAAAAAGTTAATGGTATTTCATAACTAATGGATTGAGCAGCAGCTCGTAGACCGCCTGAAAAAGAATATTTATTATTTGAGCTATATCCTGCCATAAGAAGACCAATAGGAACAATACTTGAAATGGCAATCCATAAAAAAACGCCAATACTAAGATCGGCTAAGACAAAATGATATCCCAAAGGGATAACTAAAAAACTTAATAAAATTGATATGACTGCTATAGAGGGTCCAATGCTAAATAAAGGAAGATCCCCTCGGGATGGTAGGATATCCTCTTTAAAAAGTAGCTTAGTCCCATCTGCTATAGCTTGAAGCAGTCCTAGGGGGCCAGCATATTCAGGACCAATACGTTGTTGTATCGATGCGGATATTTCTCTTTCTAACCACACAATTACGAGTACCTCTATTGTGATTCCCAAAAGGAGGCTCAAAATGGGCAGAATCGATATGAGTCCATAGACTTCTTTTAATAATTCCGATTTTGAAAAAGAATTGATAGTTTCTACTTCTACCCTATCTATTATCATTTCAACGGTCAACTTCCCCCATAATGATATCTATACTACCTAATATCGTCATGATATCAGCCAATTTCATTTTTTTAACTAGCTGAGGAAGAATTTGTAAATTAATAAAACCGGGGGGACGAATTTTCCATCTCCAAGGGAAAAGGCTATCATCTCCTACTAGATAAATTCCTAATTCACCTTTTGGGGCTTCCACTCTTACATAAAGTTCTTGCTTTGATAATTCAAAATTGGGTGAAGGTTTTTTACCAAGAAATTTATATTCAAAATCATTCCATTCGGAATTCTTTGCTTTCTTAAAGCGTCGGACTTCTAAATTCTCATAAGGGCCTCCAGGAATTTTCTCTATAGCTTGTTGAATTATTTTGATGGATTCCCTCATTTCACTGATTCGTACTAAATAGCGAGCTAATGAATCCCCTTCTTTTTGCCATTGGACTTTCCAATCAAATTGGTTGTAAGACTCATAAAGATCTACTTTACGAAGATCCCATTGTATTCCAGAAGCTCGTAACATTGGTCCTGATAAGCCCCAATTTACTGCTTCTTCTCCGCTAATAAAACCTACTCCCTCAACTCTCTCCAAAAAGATAGGATTCTGTGTAATAAGTTGTTGATATTCAACAATTCCGCGTAAAAAATAATCACAGAAATCTAAACATTTATCGATCCATCCATAAGGTAGATCCGCAGCTACTCCTCCGATGCGAAAGTAATTATGCATCATTCGCATACCTGTAGCAGCTTCAAATAGATCGTATATCAATTCTCTCTCTCTAAAAATATAGAAAAAAGGAGTCTGTGCCCCGAGATCTGCCATAAAAGGACCAAGCCATAACAAGTGAGAAGCTATACGGCTCAATTCTAACATAATTACTCTAATATAGCTGGCTCTTTGGGGTATTTGAATATTCTCTAAGAATTCTGGTGCATTTACTGTTATTGCTTCCGTAAACATAGTAGCTAAATAATCCCACCGTGTTACATAAGGTAAGTATTGTATAATAGTTCGGTTTTCTGCGATTTTTTCCATTCCTCTGTGTAAATAGCCTAATATGGGTTCACAATCAATAACATCTTCACCATCGAGAGTAACGATCAGTCGAAGAACACCATGCATTGATGGGTGTTGGGGGCCCATATTGACTATCATGAGATCTTTTCTTGTAAGCGGTAGACTCATATCCTTTCTTCCTTAATTCATTATTCCATAAAAATGGATTATTCCATGAATTCCTCAAAACGAGGCTCATCAAAATGCAAAATCTAAGACTACTATAAGACTACTAAGAAAATAAGAAAAAAAATTAGAACGATTAAATTACTGCTCCCGAATATTCAACTGACTTATTAATTTCTTATAACGTACTCTATTTTTCTTTGCCAAATAAGCCAGCAAACGTCGACGTTTTCCCAAAAGTATCCGTAGGCCTCTTTCCGATGAAAAATCTTTTTTGTGTAATTCCAAATGTGAAGCAAGTCTCCGTATCTTATTGGTGAAACTGAATACTTGAAATTCAACAGAACCGCTGTTTTCTTCTTTTTCTTCTTTAACCATAAATCCCAAAATTTTTCTACCTCCTTTCTTTTTCATATATTTTTCTGATCAGGAAAAATAAAAAATTATGTCAGTTATTTTGAAGTTATTCTAATCTCGTACACACTAAAATTTGCAACTATTCATCTACTGCTGGAATTTGGATTTATTTTATCGATGCAAATTAGATTTGGATAGAAGAGTACATTCTTTTATTTTAGATAGAAGAAACATTTCTTCTATCTAAAATAAAAGAAAGAATTTTGCTGATTTATTTATTGCTATATCCAATTTAGGGAATTGATACACCATTTAATTGATATCATTTAGCAAAATGAAACACAGCATATGCATCCATCTTTCGGCTCGAGAATTTCACGGGATAGAGATATGGTATAAGAAAAAGGCTATTAAGTAACTCTAAATGAATTGTGGATACAGATGTATCCTTAACATACTGAAACGATTGCCATTATTCGTATCAAACCAATAGCGATTCATACAAGCTAAATCTTCTAATCAATGGGGGGCCAATAATGAATTTTTTTGCATATGTATTAAGACGCTCGGCCTTATTTCGAAATTGTCCAGAGTTTTATATCTTGTTTTCATTGCAAAATGATGGGTCTCCTTCCATAACTTTCCAATTACGAGTACGAGAATTGAAAGACATGAAAATTCTCAATTCTCTACGGCGTCTAGGAGATAGATAGAATATTTTCAGGAACAAGAAAATCATAAGAATCTTTCTCTCTATTCACTACCATTCCGCGTCTTCGACTTCTATTAGTTTCTTTTCTTATTTAATGCAATAGCTATAGTTTGATATAAGAATCCATTTCTCAAAGTAATGGAAACCATTCTCTTATAGGAAATGGTTCTAAAATCCCTATTCCACCTTTTAGGTATCGTGAAAAGTGATACCTGTGAAGATTGTGCATTTCAGTCAAATTCGGATCCGTTTTTTGAGTCCATGATATAACCAAATTGGGTGGATCCTCCACCCGTTTAGCTAAGAAAGAATAGATACAGAGGTGGATAATAGATCGATATGAAGATCATGAGCTGCCCCATAATGAAACCGCCAGTAGTCGCGACTATTTCCTTCTTCCCTAATCCAAGATTGGAGAAAGAAGATCTAAAAGGGACCTATGGAGAATGTGGTCATAAATCCATAATAGAGATAGAGTCCGACCACAACGACCGAATTAATTATCCTCATCGAGAAACTTAGACTACTAAATAGAATAGAAAAGATTTGAAAATAATGGCATGGGTCTCCTTTTTTTCTTTCTTTAGAGTTTTCTATATGCACAATTTCTCGATGTTTCGATGAGAATTTCTTGACTTTCCATATATAGAAAGAGATAGACTATAAATGACATCTCTTATGTCAATAAGACCAAAGAAAGGGATGGATATTAAATGATAGGAAGTGCTAGGAAGTGAAATAGAATGAAATAGAGCCACTTTTGGCTTCCCTATGAAATGTGAGGCATGGAACGGAGCCACTACGAAGAAATTCTGGGAGTTACGAAAGAAGCTTCGGACTCATATTGTTCATGGGTTGAGAACGGGAGTTGAACTCTAGGAGGTCGAATCCCCCCTTGTTCCTCAGTAGCTCAGTGGTAGAGCGGT